ATAGGTATTTCCCTTATCGTTAGAATTTTCTGAAAGGTAACTATCTCAGTTTCATATCGAAATTTATATAGAATCTTCGAAAAAGACTTTCCCTCATAAGACAGAAAAGACTTACTATCTTTGGGATCTGATGCTACACCGCTGCTCTTTACCTTAGTGGATCGACTCTATTACATAAGCGGATTCCTAACTTTTTTCATATCATGACATACGTAAGCAGTTCTTATTGTATTGGCCCAAAACCTCGCTAATTGATCTTTACGGTGCTTCCTCTATCAATTGGATCCTTTATCCATAGAATAAAGTATCTAGGCATATCTATTTCTTCATATTTCGGCTTCTATGAAGTTTCTTTCTTTGCTACAGCTGATAAAAATCGTTGTTTTGGACGATGCATATGTAGAAAGCCTATTTTGTTTCTATTATTTAATAGCGGATTTTTTCTTTCTTTCCCTTTTTCTTTCTATAGTAGAGAGAGTCGCACGTAATGACAGATCACGGCCATATTATTAAAAGCTTGTGGTAAGAACGGATTTCGTTCTAGTGCCCGAAAATAATATTCCAAAGCTTTCGTATGTTCTCCGTTACTTGTGTGGATAAGGCCTATGTTATAGAGTATATAACTTCGATCATAGGGATCAATTTCTAGTCGCATAGCTTCATAATAATTCTGTAAAGCTTCCGCATAATTTCCTTCGGATTGAGCCGACATCCGTTACGGTCGTCATTCGATTCAAAGAATCTCCGTTCCAGAACCGTACGTGAGATTTTCACCTCATACGGCTCCTCCCTTACGTGCATAATAAGAATAATACATGGATGGAATCAAAAAAGATTGAAATTTTCTCATTATGAACTGAGCGGGGCTAGTGTTTTTACAAGAAATCTCTAGCCAACCTTCCTGCAAAAGATCTTTTCTTACCATCAAGCATGTTGGTACTAGATAGAAATGGTAACTCCAACAATTTCTTTGTCCTCAACGCCCCCTAATTTCCAGGAATTAGTCACTTCAACAGTCTTCGATGGTTATACGGGTATCCAAAGTACGAACGAGATGGATGTTTGTTGTCCCAACCATTCTTGTTAGTCCCAATCCTGATGAGGAAAGGGGGTAATTTATAACAAAGTTTTCGTGGTGTTGATTCCTAGGTGTAGTGCTTCTTCCCCTATGCTGCCTATTGGTACTAGTGGAGTAGGATTGACCTATAATACAGAACCTATAGGTGTAACCTTTCGCTCAATACTAGAATCGACAATTGAAGCATCTGAGGCTGCATTAATCGGGGATACACGACAGAAGGAATTGTTCTCTTTCCAAACTTCACCTTCAACAAGCGTAGATTTATTTCAATAATATTTTTTCTTTCTATCCCGAATCATGTGTCTTTTTACTAAGACTGATAGCGATAAATAAAAAAATCAAATCGCACCATCTCTGTAATAGGTAAATGCCTCTTTTTCTCCTGAAGTTGTCGGAATTATTTGTAATAAGATATTGGCTACAACTGAAAAGGTCTTATCAATAAAATTTCCATTTATCCGCGATCTAGGCATAGATAACAATCCATTCTAAAATTTTTTTCATTACCTCTCGTCTCGTGGGAAAACGATCCCACAAAGAAAGGAATTGTACAGTACGAAATAACATAAAAACAGACTAATAAAAAAAAGATATACACCTTCTACTCAAATTGTTTCTTCGGAATCAATAATAAAAGAAATACGAACTATTTGAATCCAATTAGATTTCATGCAAATGTAGTAGTATACCAATGACGGGAACTAGTCCGATTTCATCGAAGTTGAAGAATCAAAGAATTTTTCCTACAGATTAGGATAACTCGAGAAAAGTTTTGATTGAATTATGATCCAAATAGGAAAAAGAAAAAGAGTCGAATAATCATTCTATGATGAAAATAGAATAACTGTCCTTTTTGTGTGCATAACGGGTATACAATCAAATATCAAAATACCGGTGCTTGCTGATTCATGAATTTTTAATAGATCTATGGAGTAAGGGGTTCTTGTTGAGAAATCAAAAAGGAGAAAAGAATTTTAAAATTCTTATGTAAATGGAATCACAGGCTAAATATAATTAGGATCTAAAGGTATCCATTAACCATAGTCTAAAAAGTATAGATCCATCAGTTGATTCTTTCCAATTCATTGATTTGATTCGGTATAAATATCATAAAAAAGATGGGAGCGTCGTCTTCGCAAACATGAATAGATATACCTTTATTGTTTTTAATTTTTTTTTTTTCACAAAAAAAAAGGATCTTTATCCCGTCAGCCGCGAAGGAAAGATTTTTCTTTGATTAAAATTTTTCTATTTTTTAAAATTAGAATTGATTGGTCGTACCTATCCAATAATCTAATATGAATGACTCGCTATTCACTCGGGTTCTGAGTCATAATCATTATGTAGGAGAGATGGCCGAGTGGTTCAAGGCGTAGCATTGGAACTGCTATGTAGGCTTTTGTTTACCGAGGGTTCGAA